AGCCCAACCTCCGAAGCTGAGACTGCCTTTTCTTCCGCCACTAAACGATCAGGTATACCGCGCTAACCGGCGTACGAAAGGACTTTTTCCGACTGATCCGAGTGTTGTTCCCTAAAAACCGAGAAAGTTAGACTGCTTTTATAGGCGAAAGAGAATGCGTCAACGGGTGGTTATCTTGGCAATGTCTGGTGGTAACGGCAGCTAAAAGAAGGATTTCAAGTCCAGACGGTAGCTAATGGAAGGCGTGAAGCACGGGACTCTGATGACTGCTTGTCACCGAGAAGGAGGGGCTTTGGCGGAATGAGAAGGAAGAGAATCCCCCACGATCCGTCTATAAAGGAAAGGCAGTCTAGGTTTGGTTCGCTGGTGTGCGAAAGACTTTAGCTTTAATGTATGTGGCGAGGAAGGAAAGTAAGAAAGGCTAACAGCCGACAGAGCAGAGAGAGCTTCCAACAACAAAGGCATCAATGCACTAAGCGACGATCCGATCCGTTCAGTAATCGGATGCTCTTTCCATGCTTCCTTTTATACAGTCAGAGTCATATGCCGTAAATCCTATGTTTAAAGCCAGGATGGATGGGTCTTTTTAAGCTTGAAGGCAAGTTGAGTGTGAGTGTAAGACTTAGACTACCCGAGATCCTTCCCCGCCATCCGCGGAACATCAACTTAAAGATTGAATTCCCGCTGGATAAGAAGAAGAAAGATCTTTGAGTTTGAGACGCCAGAGATAATGGTTTGGTAGCTCGCCCTTGCGCTTGCATGAGTTCATCTACTCCTTTCATAGAAGCTTCTTGGCAAGCACTCTTTCGAAAGCCTAGTGAATGAAGGCCAAAGATATCACTAGCGCATCCCGGAAAAAGCACTCGCATAGAGATGATAGGCACCTGGAGTTAGGCTAGGGAGTGAATTCAACATAAGTCTAGCAATCTGGTAACACGGTTATCCGTCCAGCCTCTATCAATCGCTTGGTTTTAACTTGTTGAAGCCTAGCTGCGCCGCTACTGTGCTCGTTTCGTCGCTTCGCTCCTTTCAACCGTCTTTCTTCTTTATGTAGGTGATTGACCTCCGATTAGACTCTCCATCTTCTTTTATTCTATTATGACATTTCTTACAGATACTCCAAAAGCAGGAAGTGTAAGGCATCTACTTGCTATCGATACTAGATTGACGTATAGATGTAGTAAACTCCCCGGCCGATAGGTCTTATCTCCTGCATGCATTGGGGCTAGAACATGGCTAGATGGGTTATACAGGGGCAATTCTCATTCTTATTCTCTATCTTAGCAGTTATCTCCGCCATTCTCTTTCTTCTTTGATGCAATTATGAACGTTACGTATAGAGTCTATTGAGAAGTGGGTCTGCGATCTGACTTCATCTCATCTTATGCCGTTGTTTCCTTTTCTCGTATAGTCAAGTGTTTTCACGAAAAGTACCTCCCCCTATCCCGTATCCTATAGAGATAAGAAAAACGCCAGGTGCTGAGTATATACCTCCCCCGTATCCTATAGAGATAAGAAAAAACGCCGGGTATCCTTCTAGATTGTGTTCGTGTTTGGTTGGTAGTCATAAGACATCTAAAAAAAAAGTATACTCCCTAATTCCGTACCCTTTAGGGTAAAGGAAAAAAGGTTTCTCCAGTCTAGAGAATTGTATTATCTTATATACTACGCCGGAGCCTCTTTTTAGAGTTAAAGAACTTTAAAGGCTTCATTAGTCTATATAAATGGTATTCTCTTATATACTGGAGTGTACTACGGCGGATCCTTGAATTATGAGTTAAACGATTTTCAAGGCTTCTTCATTCAGAATTTCAATCTAATATAGGGTAGATGAGTGATCTAATCATAAACTACTCAGTGAGACCTGGCCCACGCAGCATGCACTCAGCAGAGTTACGATTTTAACTCGCAGTTAACTATAATAGATCTATTGTTCTAGTTAAAATTCATTCCTAGGGAGGGGTGCCTCTCATGGCAAGCGGCTTCTACCAATACAGGGATCTAGTATTAGATTGAGGGAGACTATAAAAGCTCTTCTTAACCTACGTTAATGATAGTCAAAGCGGCTTCTTAACCTACGCTATAGAGAGTCTCAAAAAGCAATTCTGAACCTATCTAGGCTTTTACAAAGCTCTTCTTAACCTACGCTAAAGATAGGTTTGAGGGATACTATAAAAAAGCTCTTCTTAACCTACGCTAATGAGTGTCTTCTTTTCTGAATGACCTAGTACAGGGTACCTTATGAAGAAATCCCATTCTTTACTCAAAAATCAAAAAAACAAAAAGAAAAATGACACAAGAATTCAAAAATTCTGTTACCTACTTTACAGAACACCCAGATGCTCTCAAGCATTCATTGAAGAGTTTTATGGAACCGCATGGTCAAATCAAAGAGCAGGATAAGGTTATGCTTGTCGATTTCTGGTTTGACTTTTTTGACAAAATACTACGGGATGGTCTCAATTCTTCTTTATTTACTGAACCTGAAGAGTCACATATAGATCCTAAAGATACCTTACTTCAGGATGATGGTATTACTATTCGGCCTAATGTTAGTCAATCTCTTTTTAGAAAGGTATATAAAGATAAAGTGTTCCAATTACTAGAAAATAGTCGCAGTGATATGCTATCTGAATATGAGTTAGAAAATCTTCAGCATGAGATTGAATCTCTGACTATGTATTTTAATGAGGAAAATATCTTTTCTTCATGCCCAACTCTGATTAGGGAGATGAGTGAAGGAAATCAGATTAGTGCCAAGGACTATCTTAAGGGAAAGTATAAGTTTGATAAAAAAGAAGATGAATTAAATCGAATAAAGGTAATCACAAGTGATTCAAATATGAATGAGGTTGGTACTAAATACTTCGATGTATTAACACCGCACGAAAAACAACTTTTAGATCAGTTCGGTCATCATACAATTGAAGCTTTATTAATTCATATTATGAGCACTCTTTTTTGTTTTGAAACTTCAGTGAAAGTAGCCACTTTAGTAGAACGAATAGAAAAAGCTGTTCGACAACATGCCGCAATATTAGCTGGTCTTCATGGCGAAACTGACGTTGAAAACGTTCAAATACCCCAAAAGGGTGTTTTAAGACTACCATTCGGTAAGGCTTTAGTTGAATTCTTAGTGGAAAGGGACATGATCAAAATAATACACAAAGAAAAAGATTCATCATCTAAAAAAATCATAAAAAAGAGTCAATCATTTTATTTGGAAAAGTCTCTTTACGCAGAATGCTTATTCAATCCAACCATTCTTCCTGTACAAATGACCCTCCCTATGATTTATCCTCCAATGGATTGGCAATTTCAATGCCCCCCAGAGAAGACTTGGTTGAACATATCTGATCTATCTGGGGGTTACTTAACAGGTGATTCCCGCAATCAATATCGCTTATTAAGTTCTTTGAACTTAAATCATTTCTATATTTACTTCGGTAAAAATAAGGATCAAATAAGCCATGATAATGCAACTCATCTGTGTCGTGTTATGAACAAGCTTCAAAAGCAAGCTTTTAAAATCAACCAATTATTTCTAAATGAATTGATTTTAAACGTGAAATTATATGTTGTAGAAGGGTTACTCATGCCTTATTATCTTAATAACATCAATATGAATGGGGGTGTTACTACTATTCTTAGAGAATGTTATCTCAATAACAAAGAAGTACAAGATATATGTAGTTATAATCAATTATTACAAGTGATGTCTACTAATATCCAACGAGCACGTTATGAGCGAACCATATTAAATTTAGCTAAGGCGTACGAGGGTTATAAATTTTATTTACCAGCCTTTCTTGACTTCCGAGGAAGAATCTACCGCAGTGGTATTTTACATTTTCATGAACGCGATCTAGCTCGAAGCCTCATCCAAATTGTGGATGAACCTAATAGTTGTAAAACAAGTTATGATTCTAATATGAATGACTTATTCCATAGGCTGGGTGCATGCGCTGCCTTCCATTATAAAAAATTCTTATCATATGATGATGCTTATAGTTGGTTGGTCAAAAAATATGATGAATTCCGGCTCAAATTGTCGGATGATCGTTTAGACTATCGGAATTATCTAATTCTATATCTTGATTATTTTAATATGGCAGTTTTGGATGCAAAAAATCCTTTTCAGTTCTTATCCTTGATGCAAGGTTTTTTACGCTGTCTGATCTATGAGAAGGAAGATATCATTCCTCATATAAACTCATACCCAATTACGCAGGATGCTTCAGCGAGTGCATATCAAATCATGAGTTATTTTATGTTGGATGAAACCATGGGTGTGAGAACCAACCTCATACCATCAAAGGATGGACCACTAATCCAGGATATCTATGATTTCTTCAGGATGGAGCTCCTATCATTCCTTAAAGAAGAGTTAGATGAACATGTTTATACCAGCATTGAAAGTTTCTTCAGTCGTAAGCTTGTTAAGAGTATTTTTATGCCACTCATTTATGGTAAAACTTTAATGAGTACCAACGATGATATCAAAGCAGAGCTTTCTCAGTATATGACTCACAAGGAATGCTACAATATTACCCGTCTGTGCTTTAAATTCTGGAGTACTAAATATAAACATATGGATTGCCTGATCCGCTTAATCCGGATTATAGGGTGGTTTGCTTCAACCTGTGATAGACCCGTTCTGTATAAGACACCGTATTTTACTACATCTCAGGATTATCGGGTAATGGAACCCCATAGTATCTGGGTTTATGATAAAAAAAGTCATAAAAGACGTAAGGTCACTCTTAGAGTGTCTAGTGACACAAGAGATCGTAAGAAGACTGAAGTATCTACCTTCGTCAACTTCATTCATCAAAAAGATGCTTATATTGCAATGTGTGTAGTCCTCGGTATGACTCTGTATAACTCTCCTATATACACAGTTCACGATAACTTCATCACTAATGCATCTAATTCATTCCGATTACCAGATCTTTATTTAAATACTCTAAAAAGTATGGGACCACCCCTAAAAAGAATTAATGAATTTCTCATTCTAAATCTTTTTATACCTGTTATGAAGTCTCAGAGAAGCTATGATGCTAATCAAGCTCTAAATCCAAGTAGGATAATCCCTAAGAAAATGATAGAGGATTTCTTAGCTTTAAATATACCAGAGAACATCAAAAATGATAAAAGGCGTCTTCAAGTTTGGGAAAAAAACGTCTCTCGTTTAAAAACGTACTACTTTATGTACTCAAAAAACGTCACTGGTGGGAGTTATCTCTGGGAAGACCATCAAAAAAAGTGGAGAAAGTTCCAAAAACAACTGGATGGAGAGTACTGCATACACTTATGAAGAATAATCATAATATGACTAATATATATAATTCTACAATGAAGAAATCATATTCTACTGCTCGTGATGACGTATTTTCTACTTTATTAGAAGAATTGTTTGAAGTCATTGATCAAACCAGCGTTCTAAACCCGCACCCGGGGTTAATCCTTGCTAGCCATAGCTTCCGGGTACCGTATCCACTTATAAACCAAAATCGGCTGCTGGCTCTTAGTACGATGGATCTATTAATCCGGTACGCTTACCCTTCAGTATTAGGTTATGCAAAGTTCACTATTTTATTGACTATGAAGAGATCATACGGGGCTTCTGTTACATTTACGATAGGAAATGCTATTCCATTGACATTGGAAGATGGGGTATTCATTCCTAAGAATGAGATCTTAGCTCATATAATGGCTTCATTATTGAAGTATAGCGAACTCTACGATGGTGATGCTGTTAGTCAAATTACGATTCGTGTCTACGCAGTAGGCAAAACCCATGATATTAGTTCTATGTCCTTAGATGATGTAAAAACACAGTTTCACGAATTCCTTCATAATTCTGATTATGATTCAATCACTTCTATTAAGAATCTTACGGCTAAAAAGATCATAAATCGGAAGAAAAAATATGCAGAAACCCATATCACATCAGTGAAATCCATGGGGATAAAGCTCAAACCCTTCCTGGTAGCTGATACGGAGACTTTATTTATAAATAATGTGCATATGCCTTATGCAGCAGGTGTCATGATGGTGCATCCCAGTGATAACCTCGCTACTAATAGTATATATGAATACTTCAGCGAGGATTACTCTAAATATCTGTATGATAGCTTTGAAAAAAGAAGTAGACAGTTACTTACAGACTTTCTAATAAGGATTAGTTTCATGATTAAACAAAATCCTTCGATTCAAACTGTCTACTTTCACAACTTCGGACGATTCGATGGGATTATCCTCCTTAAACATATAGCATTACATCATCCGAATTACAGGCTCAAACCTCTTATTCGGAATAATATGCTGTATGAATTATCTCTATATGAGGGTAATAGGAAGCTATTTAGCTTCAGAGACTCTTTGCATCTCCTTCCTGGATCGTTAGATAACCTAGCTAAGAGTCTATGCCCCGAATTAGGTTCAAAAGGGTCCATCAACTATGATAGTGTAACACTAGAAAATCTAGGAGAGTTGAAAATCCATTTGTTAGACTATATGAGGCAGGACATTAAGCTACTCGGGGGTGTAATGCAGAAAGCTCAAAGGTTATATTTGGAGCACTACAATGTAGATATAGTTAGTAAAATCACTTGTTCCTCACTAGCACTAACAATCTTTCGTATGAAGTACTACGATGCCGAAAAGAACCCTATCCACATTCCAAATCAAAATGCGGATAGCTTCATTCGTAGTGGTTACTATGGTGGTCATACCGACGCATACAAGAAGTATGGGGAAAACCTGTACTACTACGATGTAAACTCCCTCTATCCATTTATAATGAAAGAATATTCTATACCGGGGGGTAAGCCTGTGTGGCATGGTAATCTGGGTGATAGGGATATAGATTCCCTCTTTGGCTTTATTGAGGCGTATGTGAAATGTCCTAAAAATATGAATAATCCATTCCTTCCCTATCGAGGTAAAGATGGGATTCTTATATTCCCAACTGGGGAATTTATGGGTGTATACTACAGCGAGGAGTTAAAGTATGCTAAAAAACTGGGGTATCAGGTACTCCCAATTTCAGGCTACCTCTTTGAGGAAAGGGAAAGCCCTTTCAAGGGATATGTTAGCTCGCTCTATTCGAGTAGATTACAGGCTAAGAAAGATGGTAATGATGCTATGTCCTATGTGTATAAGATACTTTTGAATTCCCTATACGGAAGGTTTGGTATTAACCCTCAAAGCACTAAAACCGAGATCTGCGATAGCACGCGCTATAATATGTTGTTAAAACAATCTTCCTTTATAGACGGTCATATGCTTCGGGAAAACCTATACATGGTATGGTATCATACCAATATGAAGGACGATGATACCACTCATTGGGAACCGCCTCAAAACACCGCTGTTCACATATCAGCTGCTATCACAGCAAATGCTAGGATATATATGTATAAATATATATCAAGAGATGACTGCTACTACACTGATACCGACTCAATCTTCCTAGGCAATCCTCTTCATGAAGATGAACTATCTACTGATGTATTAGGAAAGTTTAAGTTAGAAGATACTATCAAGAAAGGATTCTTTTTAGCCGCTAAAGCGTATGCCTACGCCACATATGATGCCAACAATGTGATTAAATTCAAAGGACCTGCTAAAGACTTAGTCAATCTAGATTGGTTTCAGGATCAGTACGAACAACCTTCACGTATGATGCAGGTATCAGTCAAAAGCAAATTCCGCATTAATTGGAAAAAACAGGAAATATTTGAGAAAGAGACTCTTTATAATTTGGGAATTAAACAAAACACTAAAAGGATTCATCTACCTGAGGGTGATACTCAACCAATTCATGTAAATGAGTTGTCACCCCTAAATTACGTTCCTAAACGAGTGCTCAAATCACTTCTGAAAAGGTGCAATCGTATAGAAAGAGAGAAAAATCAATATCTATTAGAGATAGACGATAATAAGGTTCAAGAATTCACGAAAGACCAGCTGAATGCCATAAGAGAGGAAGTCAAAGCTAAAGAGCCAAAACTCTATGACCACAAACCATCCAAGAAAGAGAAGAAAGCATGGAAAGGCAAGAAACCTAAAGGGAAACCTCCGCCGTGGAACAAGAAGCCTCCGCCTAACCAGTAAACAAGAAGGAAGCATGCTTCATGGTATAGTATAGAAACCCTTCCCAACTCCACAAGATAAGATAAGAGGGCAGGCATAGCAAAGCTAGAGAGCAAGCAAGGAAGTGCTCTATCAGTCCAATAAAAAGACAAGCCATAGAGGCTTCCTATTGAGTCAGATTTTGCTAATATGGGCATTGGGGGATCCCTTTCATACTATAAGAAATCTATATTATAGCATTTGATTGTAGGCATCTTTCTTCTAGTCTCCTGCTCGTACATTAACAAGGGAAGTTGTCCTTCAAAGAGCGTATTTGAAAACAACAGTCAAGGAATCAGTCCCAACAGCGTCTACGTTCACAAAGGATACTGTAACAAGAAAAGTGCTTACTCCACTAGCTCCTCCTTCTTTCACAACCGAGTCTGGCTATCTTCCTTCGATCACTTACTTGCGTACCCTGTCTTCCATTGCTTCTAACATCTGACGAAGACCTTCTTTCGCCTTAGCTGCCTTTCGCTTCTCCGGCTAAACGGCAAAGTAGCAGCTTTCTCTGTTTTCTGCTTCCGCCGGGTCGTTCCTTCAAAAAGAAATAGATTCTTCAAAGACGATCTCGATCCCAAACTTTTCTATATAAAGGAAAGCACCAAGTCGGATAGAGCGTCCCGGAAAGATTGATAGGCATAGCTATGTGTCAACGCAGTCTAGTTCAGAAAAGAGATGGGAAAGGTTTGGAGGGGACAAGCGAGGCTAAAGGGTTAGGGGAGGAGTGGAAGAGAGACTTTCCCTTAGATAGTAGAGCTCGCCTAAGCAGTGTTGGAGCGAAGGCTGCTCGACTCGACTAATTGAGAAACAGGACTTGCATTGCGAAAAGTCACTTCCTGGATAAGATCTACGATTCCTGCTAACCGAACACGAGAATCTTCACCTTGGTAATGCAATGGAAACTGTAGAATACCTGCACTTATCTCATCAAGCAATTTCTTTACGCGGAACTGAAGATGGCGTAAAAGACTTGTTTGTTGGCAGATGCCGTTGACTAAGATCTTGCAGCTTCTGCCTCTACCAACGGTTGAGCTAGGCTCACTAACTTCGGAAAGGGAAACTAAACGGCCTAGGCCCATATATAGTTTACCATTCGGAATACTCCCGCATGCAACTATTACCTAAGAGATTATGGCATGCTTTTCTCGCGAATAAAGAGAAAGTCTTACGTACAGGGTAGCGAGAGTTCCTACCCTTAACAGGAGCATATATATTATATAGTAGACGAGGAAATGGGCGGTCCAAAAGGAGAAGAGGAGAAGTCTTTCCGACGAACAGCTGCTTTCGCTCCTTGCTTAAAATCATATGTAATGTATCTCACTCAAACCTGTGAATAACCCTGTAACTCAAACTCATTTTGAGGATCCGACCTAAATGGGGGGAGAGGTTGCTTCTCAACTACTAATAAAGAGGGACTCCGGGGAAGCCAACGGAACTTGTTACTATCCAAGAAATCGACTTTCTGAAGATCGTATGATACCTCGACATGTTAAAACGGATGTTACCTGACGAACTAATTGAAAGTCTTTCCCTCTTGTGAGGATGGCAGCTTGACTTCCTTGCCTGGTAGTTTAGTAAGGACTTCTAAGCTTGTTCTATTCCCGTTGCTACTGTCTTTTAATAGCTTCCCTGGCTTCCTAAAGGTAATAATAAGGACAAAACAGCATGGATTAGATGGAGCTAGGCGCATGGTTGTTCCAGTAATCCAATATGGATGTTGGCGAAGAGCTGAGGAGAGAAGGAAAGGCTTGGTTTAGGGAACCTGCCCCCCAGTCGCTTTAGAGAAGACTCCACCAGAAGCTGTGAACTTGACTTCGCTTCACCCCTAGAAAAGATGGAGAAAAGGGAGGTTTTCGCTAGTGGACAACTAGCTAAGCTATCATAAACCTCAGCACAACTATTTGAATCGACATCAACCTGAAGAAAAGGGATGGGGACAAGGAATGCCCTGTGAGGGAGTCAATGTAGACTGTTTACGACGTGAATCGAGGAAGGCGAAAGCCTAGGACACTAATTCCACTGCATATGAGGGAGGTTTGTGCAAGTGAAGAAGACCTTTCGTAATAGTTGAGAAGTGGACAAATCAGCCATTGACAATAGTGAGCAGCTTCTAATTCCCCCGCTGGATAGGAAATAGGAATGAAGCCATTTGCCGACAAAGAGTATAGTTAATGAACGAGAAGCAGGATCGCCAACCTGGGAATTCAGATTCAGATGTTGAGAGGATTCTGCTCTAGTCTAGAAAGGAAGTGAAAGTCGTTCTGAACGAACTGCTTTCCTTTAAACCCTCGCAAGCTTGCTAGCCCTTCTTTTGTTGCTGTGGAGCATACCAACTTTGATTAACATCGAGTTGTATCTCTTCTCTGTATATTTAGAATCTTATTATTCCAAGCATCCAACCCATCCGAATCTTCGCTTATAGGCCTTGCAGCCCCTTACTTCCCGTCAGCTAAACGGATTACTTCGACCGATGTCCGCTTTGGTGAGAGGTATGGCTTGCTGGTGGACACCCAAGGAATTACGTATGTGAACACGAGTCTTGATTCAGCCTTATACGGAAAAAGGGCTATTATCCCAGGTTAGTCTGCTAAGTCTGCTCCGTAGTTCAAGCCTAAGTCAAAGAAAAAGAAGTAGATGCGCATGAATCAACTAGTTGTAGTATCGGACAGCACTTATGCTATTAGCTACTTTGGTTTCCCGCTAACATCGATATTATCACTTCAATCCGAAAGCCTCTGAGTTCTAACTCTAACTAACCGACTCTATAAACAAAGTCAACTCGAGCTCCTTCGGACCCTCTACGCAGTTTGACTACTTCCTTTGAGGAAATGATTGGACACCAACCAGATGGCACATTCCGAACGGAGAATCCAGCCGATTCGGGACTAATCAAACTATGGATTTGACTCTTGAGTCGGTAATGCCGCTGGAAGTCGAAACTATAGTACACCTGATTTCCAACTAGCAAGTCAAGAGGTCGCGGTCCGGTGTGAGCGAAGATCGTTGACGAACTGAACTGGAAGAGCAAAAGAAACCGCCGCGAATCACTACACCACCACTCACTCACTGGCCTCAGCTCGTATCGTTTGCTTTCAGTTGCTGGTAGTGCTTGCTAAGAGGCTTAGTTCTTTACTTCGGCAGTTGATGCTAGAAGGAAGCTTCAGAGCTAAAAGCAATGAGTTGTGGTAGCTAAGCAAGGCTCATTTTGAGTTGTCTTACTACTGGTGCTAAGAAGCAATCAATCAAAGCAGCTACACTAACCAAAGAAAAGTACTACCGTGGTAGTACTCATCCAAACTCTACCACTCAACCCTCTTAGACCAACTGAAAGCTCACTTACATCCTTCAGTCTTGGATCTGTTTTCCTCCTTCCTTCGTATGTTTATCGATGAATTTTGAGAAGCCGGCAAAACTGTGTTGAAGAACTCTTTGAATTGTCTGCTTCCTCATGCATCATATCATGAAAAAGAGCAGTCATAGCAATAAGTAGCACCAGCATTCTTTAAACCAAAAGGCATCACTGTGTAATAGTTGTGACCTATCTGAGTTCTGAAGGCATGTAGCATCCACAGGGTTCATCTTTATTGTAAAAGTACAACACACTTTCCAGCATCGGAAATACTAATACTACAATTAGCTAAATTGATAGAAGAACCTCCTTTAAAAAGAACCTGAGTAATTGGGGAAATCAAATGATTTTTGATCAAAATCTCATTTATTGGACCAATACAATTATACATATCATATAAATCTGTAAAAGGAAAAAGAAAGATATGTTGAAAGCGCACATATTTCATTTTAGGAAATTCTGCTTCAAGATCCCGATCTATATCGTCCAAAATGATGTTGAATAAAACATTATCTAGATCCTTCAGAGGAGGTATTCCTGTATTCTGTGAGTAGTCTTTACCCGTTCCACTTAAAATAGGTAAGTTGCAAAAAGACTCAATCAGTCTATATATATCCTTATTATAATAGACTATTGGTTTCACTTTATCTAGTAGTCTATCCCTAGAGAAATGATTAACAGAATGGCAGCAATTCATATAAATAATAGATTCTAAACCATTAAGATTTTCTATTTCACTAAAGAAATGCGGCAACCATTTACTTACTGAATATGTACTATAGCAGGATTTACAAAAATAGGAAGATTGACGTAATTCTCTAGTTATTAGTATACTAACACAATAAAGGACCAAATCATCTTCAAGAGAAGCCTCAATATCTATATAAGGTACAAAACCTGTAGGAGAGCTGTTATTCAACACTAACTTAAGTGGAGAAAGGGTATAATTTCCTGAGAGAAGTTTCTTTTTAATAACTTCCAAATCATTATATGTTAGTTCATAACTACTATCACTCTCTTTTTTAGAAGCATAAGCCTTTTCTATTTCATATATTAAACTATGAATATCACATACTAATCTATTAGTTGAATAATTCATTTTTTGAAATAGTATTAGATTACTACAAGAAGAATATGACATACTATTAGTATAAACTAAACTACTTTCGTTGTATAATCCTGTTTTAATAATCATCATTTTATGCGGTAATAACATTTAAATCTGCGTATGGAGGAATACCTAATGATAGTAATATTACAATAGCTAAACCAAGGCCAACACTCATAGTAACACTACCGCTAACATTTGGTATTTTTATATCAATAAATGGTTTCTCTTGCGTATAAGCTTCAGCTAACTTAGGTAAGATATTCTCTTCATTCTCAACTAATGTTATCTTATCAAAACCTGGCTGAACATGAATTTCTGGCTGGTTTATAAAACTATCATATGATTCTATAGGATTAAACAATAAACCATCAACTGGAATGCAGCTTTCTGCACCCGGGTGAAAACCATACCATACAGTACACCTAATACCCAATTGAACAAGAACCAAGAATCGACCATAATACCCATTATGATATGTAATAGCTTCAATCAAAATTCGAGAATAGATCGTTGATGCTTTCTCAGTAATTGTATTTGTTATTTGAGCTATATTAGTTAGAGATAACCCAAGCTTATTTTTAAGCTCAATTAGACTTTCTGCCGTTTTAGGCAAACTCAATTTATTTGTAATATAAGATTCTTGACCTGGTATAAAACGAAAACCAAGTGTTAAAAATAAACCAGTTGACTTGGATGTAATATCACATATACTATTTGGTATATCATTTAAAGCTGATTTTGTTTTATCTATTACATTTCGTGTCAAATCAGAATGTTGAGTTTGTTTAAAAAAACGATCTAAAATTTGTTTACTATTACTAAATGAATACACTGGAGATTTTGCCGAAATAGAAGAAGAAGATGGGATATTATGATCTGATATTTTAAGATTAGCCATCTTCTCAGTTAGTGTTAACACATCAAATTTCTTTACCGATGAAAAAGGGCGAAGTTTAATTAAACGATTCATTTTTCTTTTTGGCTCGCAATAAAGCTAGGGTCCTGATCGAGAAAGTACTAGTCCTATCTATCCACCTCTCCAGACACAATATCTTGAGTACCTATGATGGTGACCACATCTGCTGGCATGTGATGTTTGGACATAGAATCGAGTCCTTGTGAATGGGCAAAGCCAGGTGCTCTTATTTTACGACGGTAGGGACGATTGCTTCCATTACTGACCAGAAAGACACCAAATTCTCCTTTAGGTGCTTCAACTGCGGTATAGGTAGAAGAAGCTGGTACGGAAAACCCTTCTGTATAAGGTTCGAAATGGTGAATTGAGGTAGAGTAGACCGATGATCCTGTAGTCATTTGGCCGGCTATTGAAAGAAAAAGCTTGCATCTGCTCCCTCTATTATATAACCGGTCCCATCTCTCTCCAAACCTAACGTGGTAGTTTCCCATCATAGGGCTTTCTATCTATAGATTGAGCCATTACCAAGGAGCTAATTCGTTCAGAACTCAGTTGACTCCTTCTATAGATAAGGCGGAGCGTCCTTGGTTCAGCATTATAGCACATAGGGCTTCGGCCCTACTACAGCGCTTCGCTAACTCGAAGCGCCTCGCTATGAGAATCTAGCTTCGCTAACGCTCGGCTAAGTCTTGAACCTTCGCGTTGACCGTTCGCTTTCTCGTCGCTAGAGCGTTTTCTCATTGCGCGGAGCCCCAACGAGGAAGGTCTTAGTGGTTTATCATTGGGTCAATAATGCTAATCCCTCTTTTTGTGCTACTCCTAGGGCGGGAAGAAGATAAGAAAAGGCGAAGCGTTCTCTGATCTACTCCCACTCTTCACCTCTTGGCTCACCTGGGATACGTACACCCTGTTCTTTCTAAAGACTGCCCTCTCTCGGATGGATGTTGGTCCAGCCTACTACGAGGATCCCGTATCCAGCAACCCAACCTATACAAAGGGCATCAAAGCCCCTTTACTAGGTTGGAGCTATGAAGCTTACCAACATTTCATTTTTGATTAAAAAGGGAAAGGGCTCAGCTGGTGCGCAGGAGCGCACTTACGTTTTCCCTTTACTAATAGGGGGTCCCGTGGTTCCTATGCCGCCGCGTTTTCCGGTCCTTTTCTTTTAATGCTTCGACCCGAAGCGATAGCTTCTAGCTAGTTCAGTGGATAAGATGGCTGCGCTCCAGCTCACTCAAGAATGGGACGGCAGTGGTCCGCCGGCAAGCTCGTTCTGATCTTGGACGCAGTACATTGGAATCCTGAAGCACCACCACGAACGCTACCGCGCGTCCGCCTGCGGTGCGGTAAGGCACCACCCTCTTGTGCCAGCAGCCAACTCTGGCGTGTCAGCTTAGTTATCCTCATCAAGCCACTTACTTGATGTCTAGCTTCCCAACTGGTAGACCTTTCCTTTTCCCCCAGATCAATGAAGAAGGGAGA